TTTTTTTTTTTTGATATTTCTGAACGGATGAAAAAAAATTTTAGAAATTGGATGTGTAAAAACACAGAATTCACAATTTCGAATTATACAGAGAAAAAGACAAAAGAAAGCGCGAAAAAAAAAGAGGAGGACAAAAAAGAAGAAGACAAAAGAAAGGAGAAAGTGCGTATACAAATAGCGGAAGCCTGGGATAGTATTTTACTTGCTCAAGTAATGAGAGGTTTTTTATTAGTAACCCAATCAATTCTTAGAAAATATATTATATTACCTTCATTGATAATAGCTAAAAATATCGTCCGTATACTATTATTTCAATTTCCGGAATGGTATGAGGACTTAAAGGATTGGAATAGAGAAATGCATGTTAAATGTACCTATAACGGCGTTCAATTATCAGAAAAAGAATTTCCAAAAAACTGGTTAACAGACGGCATTCAGATCAAGATCCTATTTCCTTTTCGTCTTAAACCTTGGCACAGATCTAAGTTACGAGCCCCTTATAACGATCCAATGAAAAAGCAAGGTCAAAAAAATGATTTTTGTTTTTTAACAATTTTTGGAATGGAAGCTGAACTACCTTTTGGTTCTCCCAGAAAAAAACTTTCATTTTTTGAACCGATTTTAAAAGAACTCAAAAAAAAAATTAAAAAATTGCAAAAGAAATGTTTTATAATTCTAGGAATTTTTAAAGAACAAACAAAATTGTTTCTAAATGTCTCAAAAAAACCAAAAAAATGGATCATTAAAAACATTCTGTTTATAAAAGAAATAATAAAAGAACTCTCAAAAATAAACCCAATTATATTATTTGGATTGAGAGAAATAGAAGTATATGAATTGAGTGAAATTAAAAAAGATTCAATAATCAGTAATCGGATGATTCAGGAATCGTCCATTCAAATTAGATCTCAGGATTGGACAAATTATTCATTAACAGAAAAAAAAATGCAAGATCTGACTGATAGAATAAACACAATCATAAATCAAATAGAAAAAATTACAAAAGACAAGAAAAAGGGATTTATAACTTCAGATAGAAATTTGAGTTCTAACAAAATAAGTTATGATGATAAAAGATTGGAATCACAAAAAAATATTTGGCAGATATTAAAAAGAAGAACTGCTCGATTAATCCGTAAATCCCATTATTTTATAATATTTTTCATTGAAAAGATATACATAGATATCTTTCTATCTATGATTAATATTCCTAGTATCAATACACAACTTTTTCTTGAATCAACAAAAAAAATTATTAATAAAAACATTAACAGTAATGAAGCAAATCAAGAAAGAATTAATAAAACAAATCAAAGTTTAATTAAATTTATTTCGATTATAAAAGAGTCACTTTCTAATACTAATATTAGTCTTAGTCAAAAAAATTCAAAGACTTTTTTTGACTTATCTTACTTTTCACAAGCATATGTATTTTACAAATTATCACAAACCCAACTTATTAAGTTAGAGAAATTGAAATCCGTATTTCAATATAATGGAACCCCCCTTTTTCTTAAGAATGAAATAAAGGATTTTTTTGTTGTAAGACAAGAACTATTTCATTCCGAATTAAGACCTAAGAATCTTCGCAATTCTGGAATGAATCAATGGACAAATTGGTTAAGGAGTCATTATCAATATCAATGTGATGTATCTCAAATTAAATGGTCTAGAGTAGTACCACAAAAATGGCGAAATATATTGAACTGTATAGCTCAAAATAAAGATTTATATAAAGATTTGTGTGATTTATATGAAAAAGATGAATTAATTCACTACGAAAAAAAAACAAAAATTGAAACGGATTTATTATTGAATCAAAAGGATAATTTTAAAAAACAATATAGATATGATCTTTTAGCATATAAATCTATAAATTCTGAAACTAAGAAGTACTCTTCAATTTATGGATCACCATTACAAGTAAAAACTAACCAAGATATTTTTTATAATTACAACACACATAAACAAAAATCATTTAATATGGTAGAAGATGATATTCGAGATATGGATAAAAATACGGATAGAAAATTTTTTGATTGGAGAATTCTCGATTTTTGTCTTAAAACGAAGGTCGATATTGAGGCCTGGATCAATATTGATACTGACACTAACAGTAATAAATATACTAAGACTAGGGTTAATAAGTATCAAATAATTGATAAAATCAATAATAAGGGTCTTTTTTATCTCACACTTCAGCAAGACCAAAAAATCAACCTATCCAATCAAAAACCCCTTTTGGATTGGATGGGAATGAATGAAGAAATACTAAGTCGTCCCATATCAAATCTGGAACTTTGGTTCTTGCCAGAATTTGTGAGACTTTATAATACGTATAAAATGAAACCGTGGGTTATACCAATTAAATTACTACTTTTTAATTCTAATATAAAAAAAAATGCTAGTGAAAACAAAAGCATCACTGGAAATAAAAAAAGAGATCCTTTTATATCAATATCGTCGAATGAAAAAAAATCTCTTGAATTAGAAAACCGAAATCAAGGAGAAAAAGAATCCACGGGCCAAGCAGATCTTAAATCAGCTCTTTCAAACCAAGAAAAAGATGTTGAAGAAGATTATACGGGATCGGACATGAAAAAACATAGAAATAAAAAGCAATACAAGATCAATACAAAAGCGGAGTTTGATTTCTTCCTAAAAAGGTATTTGTATTTTCAATTGAGATGGGATGATTCTTTAAATAAAAAAATAATCAATAACATCAACGTATATTGTCTCCTGCTTAGACTGATAAATCCAAGAGAAATTACTATATCCTCTATTCAAAGGGGCGAAATGAGTCTGGATATTTTGACGATTCAGAAAGATGTAACTCTTACAGAATTTATTAAAAGGGGATTTTTGATTATTGAACCAATTCGTCTAGCTATAAAAAATGATGGAAAATTTATTATGTATCAAACCCTCGGTATTTCATTAGTTCATAAAAGTAAACATCAAATAAATCAAAGATACCGAGAAAAAAAACATGTTGATAAGAATTCTGATGAAGTCATTACAAAACATCAAAAGATGACTGGAAATAGATATAAAAAAAATTATGATTTGTTTGTTCCTGAAAATATTTTATCGCCTAGACGTCGTAGAGAATTGCGAATTCTAATTTGTTTAAATTCTAAGAATAGACATAGAAAGGCATCTTTTTGTAATGGGAATGAGGTAAACAGTCAAGTTGTGGATAAAAGCAAAAAATATAAAAAAAAACTTATAAAATTAAAGCTATTTCTTTGGCCCAATTATCGATTAGAAGATTTAGCTTGTATGAATCGTTATTGGTTTAATACCAATAATGGCAGTTGTTTCAGTATGGTAAGGATACGTATGTATCCGCGATTGAAAATTCATTAATAGTACATTTTTCCTATATTTCCCATACCAGATCTGGTCTATGACGACAAAGAGATGCACGCATACATTGTCTTACATTCCATTCTGATACATGATACTAATTCAATGACATATCAATTAGATCTAGAATGAACAAAATTTTCTTATTTTAGGTCTAAACTTTTATCTTTTGTGAGTGAAGAAACCAACCATACTTTTGTATCCCCTTTCAAATCCAATTTTAAAATGAAAATAGGATTGAGTAAGTTTTATTAAATTTTAAAAAATTAGAAATTAATAACGAAATAAAAATTTTTGTATATACCAAATAAAAATTAGGGGCATTATTATTACTGATCAATAAAGATATCTATCAATAAAAAATATCTTAAAATAAAAAGAGGGGGGGAGAGAAGATTTCAGTTTATGGTAAAAAATTCATTCATCTCAGTTATTTCACAAGAAGAAAAAGACGAAAACAGAGGATCTGTTGAATTTCAAATAGTTAGTTTCACCAATAGGATACGAAGACTTACTTCACATTTACAATTACACAAAAAAGACTATTTATCTCAGAGAGGTTTACGTAAAATTCTGGGAAAACGCCAACGATTACTGTCTTATTTGTCAAAGAAAAATAGAATATGTTATAAAGAATTAATTAATCGGTTGGATATTCGGGAGTCAAAAACTCGTTAATTTGATTTTTATTTTTATAAAGGCATTTTGAATTATTTGATTTATTAGATCTTGAATTTTAATGAACTTTTTTTCGTTTTCAGCAATTCATGAAAGAATGAATCGAGGAAAAACCTATGAATATACCGGCTACAAGAAAAGACCTCATGATAGTCAATATGGGCCCCCACCACCCATCAATGCATGGTGTTCTTCGACTCATCATTACTCTAGATGGTGAAGATGTTATTGACTGTGAACCAATATTGGGTTATTTACACCGAGGAATGGAAAAAATTGCGGAAAATCGAACAATTATACAATATTTGCCTTATGTAACACGGTGGGATTATTTAGCTACTATGTTCACAGAAGCAATAACTGTAAACGGACCGGAACAGTTGGGAAATATTCAAGTACCTAAAAGAGCCAGCTATATCAGAATAATTATGTTGGAGTTGAGTCGTATAGCTTCTCATCTGTTATGGCTCGGTCCTTTTATGGCGGATATTGGTGCACAAACTCCCTTTTTCTATATTTTCAGAGAAAGAGAATTAGTATATGATCTATTCGAAGCTGCCACCGGTATGAGAATGATGCATAATTATTTTCGTATCGGAGGAGTAGCGGCCGATCTACCTCATGGCTGGATAGATAAATGTTTGGATTTCTGCGATTATTTTTTAACAAGAGTTGCTGAATATCAAAAACTTATTACACGAAATCCTATTTTTTTAGAACGAGTCGAGGGAGTAGGCATTATTGGTAGAGAGGAAGTAATAAATTGGGGTTTATCGGGACCAATGCTGCGAGCTTCCGGAATACAATGGGATCTTCGTAAAGTTGATCATTATGAATGTTACGACGAATTTGATTGGGAAGTACAGTGGCAAAAAGAAGGAGATTCATTGGCTCGTTATCTAGTCCGAATTGGTGAAATGATAGAATCCGTAAAAATTATTCAACAGGCCCTGGAAGGAATTCCAGGGGGACCCTATGAGAATTTAGAAATACGATACTTTGATAGAGAAAGGAATCCGGAATGGAATGATTTTGAATATCGATTTATTAGTAAAAAGCCGTCTCCTACATTTGAATTGCCGAAACAAGAACTTTATGTGAGAGTAGAAGCCCCAAAGGGAGAATTGGGAATTTTTCTCATAGGGGATCAGAGTGGTTTTCCTTGGAGATGGAAAATCCGCCCGCCGGGTTTTATCAATTTGCAAATTCTTCCGCGGTTAGTTAAAAGAATGAAATTGGCTGATATTATGACGATACTAGGTAGTATAGATATCATTATGGGAGAAGTTGATCGTTGAAATGATAATTGATACACCGGAAGTACAAGATATCGATTCTTTTTCTAGATTAGAATTTTTTAAAGAGGTTTATGGAATTCTATGGGTTCTTGTTCCTATTTTGACTCTTGTAGTGGGAATCACAATAGGCGTACTGGTAATTGTATGGTTAGAAAGAGAAATATCGGCAGGGATACAACAACGTATTGGACCTGAATACGCCGGCCCTTTGGGAGTTCTTCAAGCTCTAGCAGATGGGACAAAACTACTTTTCAAAGAAAATCTTTTTCCATCTAGGGGGGATACTCGTTTATTCAGTATCGGGCCATCCATAGCAGTCATATCAATTTTAGTAAGCTATTCAGTAGTTCCTTTTGGATATCACCTTGTTTTAGCGGATCTCAATATCGGTGTTTTTTTATGGATTGCCATTTCCAGTATTGCTCCAATTGGACTTCTTATGTCGGGATACGGGTCAAATAATAAATATTCCTTTTTAGGCGGTCTACGAGCTGCTGCTCAATCGATTAGTTATGAAATACCATTAACTTTATGTGTGTTATCAATATCTCTACGTGCGATTCGTTGATACATAGACAGAAACTTTTCTCTATTCCTTCCTTTCAAGGAAAGGGTTGGAATGGATTGAATTGAGTAGATATCTTAATTTTTTTTTATTCATTATTCGGGTTGATGAACTAAATCAAATAGTTATATGAGTGAAAGAAAACAGCTTATATATAAGAAAGAAAACAGCTTATATATAAATTCGCAGTAAAAAGATTGATTCTCATTTTCTATGTATAAGAGTTAGAGAGTTAAGCGGAAATAAACATAAACAGAAGAGACCGTTTCCCCCAAGATTGGTTGATTAGTCATCCTGACTTGAAGCGGGTTCAAAAGATCCCCCGTATTGAGTTTTCACTATCATTTTTATGTATTAGCATAACGGGGGATTGAGCAAAAACGAGTGGATGGTTAGAAACACGAACATATGTAAAGGATTAGTAATGGAGATTATGTAAATTCTCCAAAAGGACATTTTTACATAATATACAAACAAAGAATACTAATTGGGGCTTTAAGTTGGTAGAAATGATCAGGCAGTACTCCCCATGACACGATTCCAATCCAGAGTATACTCCTATCCACCGATTTAATAAATAACTATTCGAAACGAAATAATCCTTTACTTTATTTTGAAAGCCCTCTTTTTCTCAGAAATAGAAAGAAGAATAGGAACGAAAAAAAAAAAAAGATATACTTTATTTATTCTTTGTTACTTTTATTCTTTCCCATATACATATTAATAGATATATAATTTGTGTCATAATTCATTAATTAATATAGAATTTTTTTTTCGTACGTGAAACCAACGGGTTATTGATATTTTTACAAGAAGTATTTTATTGAACAGTTAAGTTATTACTGAACAAAGAAGAATTGAAATTATTATTGAAATTATTAAATTAAAGAAAGGATGAGATCAATTCAGAAGTACTTTTTTTATTTAATTTTGAATTAAAATAATTATAACAGACAGAATTCAATTGGTCTAATTTGGGACCGGCCGATAGTTATCCATCCTACAAACATATCAAGATTCAAAAAAGAATACTGACGCGGTCCCTATATTTATTTCTGGCCTTCAAGGAGCCGTATGAGGTGAAAATCTCATGTACGGTTCTGTAATAGCGATGGTAACAGTGATGGTATCACCGACTATAATTATCTAACAGTTCAAGTACAATTGATATTGTTGAGGCGCAATCAAAATATGGTTTTTGGGGATGGAATTTGTGGCGTCAGCCTATAGGGTTTATCATTTTTATTATTTCTTCCCTAGCAGAATGTGAGAGATTACCTTTTGATTTACCAGAAGCAGAAGAAGAGTTAGTAGCAGGTTATCAAACCGAATACTCGGGTATAAAATTTGGGTTATTTTATGTTGCTTCCTATCTAAACCTATTGGTTTCTTCATTATTTGTAACAGTTCTTTACTTGGGAGGTTGGAATATATCTATTCCGGACATATATGTTTCTGAGCTTTTTGAAATAAATAAAACATGTGGAGTTTTTGGAGCGATAATTGGTATCTTTATTACATTAGCTAAAACTTATTTGTTCTTGTTCATTCCTATCACAACAAGATGGACTTTACCGAGGCTAAGAATGGACCAACTATTGAATCTTGGATGGAAATTTCTTTTACCTATTTCTCTCGGTAATCTATTATTAACAACTTCTTTCCAACTCTTTTCACTGTAAAGTAACATTCTATATTCACAACGTGTCTCAAACAAGAGAAATAAACAAACATAAAACTATTCATATATATATTAACGATATGTTCTCTATGGTAACTGGGTTCATGAATTATGGTCAACAAACAGTACGAGCTGCAAGGTACATTGGTCAAAGTTTCATGATTACTTTATCCCACGCAAATCGTTTACCCGTAACTATTCAATATCCTTATGAAAAATCAATCACCGCGGAGCGTTTCCGCGGTCGAATCCATTTTGAATTTGATAAATGTATTGCTTGTGAAGTATGCGTTCGTGTATGTCCTATAGATCTACCCGTTGTTGATTGGAAATTGGAAACTGATATTCGCAAGAAACGGCTGCTTAATTACAGTATTGATTTCGGAGTCTGTATATTTTGTGGTAATTGCGTTGAGTATTGTCCAACGAATTGTTTATCAATGACTGAAGAATATGAACTTTCTACTTATGATCGTCACGAATTGAATTATAATCAAATTGCTTTGGGTCGTTTACCAATGTCAGTAATTGACGATTATACAATTCGAACAATTTTGAATTCGCCTCAAATAAATAAGTAAATCTCTTATTAACGAATAATTTAGAATTACTTTACTAATAACTAATATAGAAGGAATTTAGGTTTCTTTCGTGTTGTTTGGTCAATAACTACAAATACCAACTATTGATTGGTTGGTAAGAAACGCGTCTTAATTTGGATTGAAAATCCATTAATTAATATATCCATAATTTTTTTAAAAATATATCGTTTAGAATTAGAACGACTCTTTCAGATAAAGAATGAAATTAGTCCAATAATAGTACTCACATTTATTCATATCCCTTAGTATTTATTTACTTAGGATTAAATTAGGAATTGCTCAAAAATCAGAAAAAAAAAAATTTCTGGTCGGGTCTCAATAAGGTCATGAAAAACATTTCTATTTATTTATCTCTTATTTTACATATAATGGATTTGCCCGGACCAATACATGATTTTCTTTTAGTCTTTCTGGGGTCGGTTCTTATACTAGGAGGTATGGGGGTGGTATTATTTACCAACCCCATTTATTCTGCCTTTTCATTGGGACTGGTTCTTGTTTGTATATCCTTATTCTATATTCTATTAAACTCTTATTTTGTAGCTGCTGCACAACTCCTTATTTACGTGGGAGCTATAAATGTTTTAATCGTATTTGCTGTGATGTTCATGAATGGTTCAGAATATTACAAAGATTTGAATCTTTGGACCATTGGGGATGTGGTTACTTTGCCAGTTTGTACAAGTATTTTTGTTTTACTCATGATTATTATTACGGATACGTCATGGTACGGAATTATTTGGACTACAAGATCAAACCAGATTATAGAGCAAGATTTGATAAGTAATAGTCAACAAATTGGAATTCATTTATCAACAGATTTTTTTCTTCCATTTGAATTCGTTTCGATAATTCTTTTAGCCGCTTTGATAGGTGCAATTGCCGTGGCGCGACAGTAAAAAATTTATAGAATTAGCAATGCACATTAAACTCTGTTCGGTTTTATTACATTACATTACATTTATTTCCCTTTAATTAAAGATTGTTTATGTCTAAAATAGAAATTATTCAATCTATTCTATTAACAATAGAAAATCTGCCTTTGTTCCGTACTTTTTTTTATTCTAGTCAATTGAATCTGTTGAATTGTTGTTCAGTTCATATTGAAATGAATCGAAATTGATAAGGAGTTGGTCAATGATGCTCGAACATGTACTTGTTTTGAGTGCCTACTTATTTTCTATCGGTATCTATGGATTGATCACGAGCCGGAATATGGTTAGAGCCCTTATGTGTCTTGAACTTATACTGAATGCGGTTAATATGAATTTCGTAACATTTTCTGATTTTTTTGATAGTCGCCAATTAAAAGGAAATATTTTCTCAATTTTTGTTATAGCTATTGCAGCCGCTGAAGCAGCTATTGGCCCGGCTATTGTTTCATCAATTTATCGTAACAGAAAATCAACTCGTATCAATCAATCGAATTTGTTGAATAAGTAGTATTAATCATATAAATTCTAATATTCATAAATTAGAATTACCATGACCATACATTACGTAATAATACATGTTTTCAAAAATGTAAGAAATTAAAGTATCTTGGCTCTATCGCATGAGTCAATCCAGAAGTAGATTGATTAGAAAAATTATGATAAATTATTGATTCATCTGGTGTCTAAATATATGATTCATTTACAAGTTTACTAGATCGAAACTTTCTGACATTCAAAAATTTATAGATCCAAATGTCACATTCAGTAAAGATTTATGATACGTGTATAGGGTGTACTCAATGCGTGCGCGCCTGCCCAACGGATGTATTAGAAATGATACCTTGGGACGGGTGTAAAGCTAAGCAAATTGCTTCTGCTCCAAGAACAGAGGACTGTGTCGGTTGTAAGAGATGTGAATCCGCCTGTCCGACAGATTTCTTGAGTGTTCGAGTTTATTTATGGCATGAAACAACTCGAAGTATGGGTCTGGCTTATTAATACGTTCCAGAAAACCCTACTTGAATACATTTGATTTTTTTACCTTTACCGACAAAAACCCGCGCTCAAAAACTATTTATTTTGAGCACGGGTTTTTCTGGTCCAAGTTTATCTTGTTTTTACCATGAATAATTTTCCTTGGTTAACGCTAGTTGTAGTTTTGCCAATATTCGCGGGTTCCTTAATTTTCTTTCTCCCTCATAGAGGAAATAAGATAATTAGGTGGTATACTATAGGTATATGCATAGTGGAACTCCTTCTAACAACCTATGCATTCGGTTATCGTTTCCAATTGGATGATCCATTAATGCAACTGACAGAGGATTATAAATGGATCGATTTTTTTGATTTTTACTGGAGATTGGGAATAGATGGAATTTCTATAGGACCCATTTTACTGACAGGATTTATCACAACTTTAGCTACTTTAGCGGCTCGGCCGATTACTCGAGATTCCCGACTATTCCATTTTCTGATGTTAGCAATGTATAGCGGTCAAATAGGACCATTTTCTTCTCGAGACCTTTTACTTTTTTTCATCATGTGGGAGTTAGAATTAATTCCAGTTTATCTACTTCTATCCATGTGGGGGGGAAAGAAACGTTTGTATTCAGCTACAAAATTTATTTTGTACACTGCAGGAAGTTCCGTTTTTTTATTAATGGGAGTTTTGGGTATTGGTTTATATGGTTCCAATGAACCAACATTAAATTTTGAAACATCAGCTAATCAATCGTATCCTGTAGCACTGGAAATAATATTCTATATTGGATTTCTTATTGCTTTTGCTGTCAAATCACCGATCATACCCTTACATACATGGTTACCAGACACCCATGGAGAGGCACATTACAGTACTTGTATGCTTTTAGCCGGAATCTTATTAAAAATGGGAGCGTATGGATTGGTTCGGATCAATATGGAATTATTACCCCACGCCCATTCTATATTCTCTCCCTGGTTGATTATAGTAGGCACAATTCAAATAATCTATGCAGCTTCAACATCTCCCGGTCAGCGTAATTTAAAAAAAAGAATAGCCTACTCTTCTGTATCTCATATGGGTTTCATAATTATAGGAATTGGTTCTATAAGCGATACAGGACTCAACGGAGCCATTTTACAAATCATCTCTCACGGATTTATTGGCGCTGCGCTTTTTTTCTTGGCCGGAACGAGTTATGATAGAATACGTCTTGTTTATCTCGACGAAATGGGCGGAATGGCTATCGCAATTCCAAAAATATTCACGACTTTCAGTATCTTATCAATGGCTTCTCTTGCATTACCGGGCATGAGCGGTTTTGTTGCCGAATTGTTAGTTTTTTTTGGAATACTTACTAGTCAAAAATATCTTTTAATGACAAAAATATTAATTACTTTTGTAATGGCAATTGGAATGATATTAACTCCTATTTATTCATTATCTATGTTACGCCAGATGTTCTATGGATACAAGCTTTTTAATGCCCCAAACTCTTATTTTTTTGATTCTGGACCGCGAGAATTATTTGTTTCGATCTCTATCCTTTTACCTGTAATAGGTATTGGTGTTTATCCCGATTTCGTTTTATCATTATCAGTTGACAAGGTCGAAGCTATTATATCCAATTATTTTTTTCGATAGTTTTTGTGAGTAAACCAAAAAATGAAACTGAAATCCCATGATTTTAAAAATGGTTGATTGTACAATAAAAAAATGAGTCTTTTATATTCTTTTAAGTAAAATATTTTATATTCTTTTAAGTAAAATAAATAAATTGGAATTCTATTATAACTAGATATCTTTTGAATTTGTGAGAACCATTTGAATCAAGTAATGGAAATGATTCAAATGGTTCTTGATTGTTTACATGAAGTTTTCTTATATATACCTGTATGCCGTCCTATGTTTATATTCGTCAAGTCTTTTATTCAATTAGATGTTAATGTAAATGAACCATAACTATGCAACCCTATTCCTAATAGATTAACCCCAAAATAGCATATCCAAATTATAAGAAAGCCCATTGAGGCCACAATTGCAGAATTTACACTTTCAAAATTTTTATTTGTTCGAATATGTAAATAAATAGCGAATATGGTCCAAGTAATAAATGCCCAAGTCTCCTTTGGATCCCAATTCCAATATGATCCCCATGCTTCATTAGCCCATACTGCTCCCGAAAGAATACCTACGGTTAAAAGGATAAACCCTAGACTAATAATACGATAACTCCAACGATCCAATTGTTGAATCAATTGATACCTGTAATAATTTTGAGACGAAATAAAAGAAGTGTTTCGTAAGACATTGTTTCTTTCGTTCACGTATTGAATCTCACTAAAGTAAACTGACTCATTTTCTAAATTATTGCTTTTACTAAAAATCCTTATGAATTTTCGAAATGTAATGACTAGAAGAGCTAGTGATAATAATGATCCACACAAAAGAGCTGCATAGCTCAATACCATCATACTTACGTGCATCATTAACCAATGGGATTGGAGAGCGGGTACTAATATCGCGGATTGATGCATTTCAGTTAAAAGACCCGAAGTAGCAAAACCTTGAGTAAAAATAGCACTTGGCGCGGTTATTGCGCTTAAATGGTTTTTATGTTTTTTAAAATACGGAATAATATGAATAATGGAAAAACTCCACGAAAGAAAAATTAATGATTCATATAAATCACTTAATGGTAAATGCCTCAAATACATCCAACGAGTAACTAATAATCCTGTTATGCAGAAAAAAGTAGCTATCATCCCCTTTTCTGACGAATCATCTAGTCCTACGATTTCATCGACTAATAAAATTATCAAATGAATTGTAATTACAATTGAAACGATCGAAAAGGATATATGAGTTAATATATGCTCTAAAGTTGAAAATATCATAAAAATTATTAAATTAATAAGGGCGTCCCTCAATTATAGGAATTGAAATCTGGAATTGGAATTGAATTCATTATAGGACTTACTCTTTTAGAAGATGCCATGCCGCCACTCGGACTCGAACCGAGATGCTCTAGCACTGCTTCCTAAGAGCAGCGTGTCTACCGATTTCACCATAGCGGCTTATTCGAAATCATAATAACCTATTTTTATTCAATCGTCGAGCTTGAAGGAGTTAATTCAATCCAATATTTTTTTTTAGGAAACCATTCAAATTGATGAATAAAAACTTGTTTAAAAATTAGGGATTAAAACGTTTTCGTTAACGTTAATAATATTGATTTTTCTTATTATTATCTTTTTATTTAGTTATTTAATTTAGTATTTTTTTATTTAGTTATTTAGTATTTTAGGATGTCAATTTTATTTAACTGAACTAACAATGTATTTTTTCGTAGACTATTACTTTATGCTCTCCTAAAACTAAAATGTAACAGTTGTAACTATATAATTTTTACTTCAATCCCTGGATATAAGTAAAAAAAATGTTCTGCCTCGTTTGCATTTTTTAATGATTAATTTCTTTTATCATTTATTTTATTAATCTAAAATAAAAAATTCATTTTATCGATTAATAAAAAAATTGAATTTTTATATAACACAATTTCAGCGATACACTCAAAAGATTTATGTAAATATTTGCATAGTTAGGTTGCGTTAGGATTTTTTGTTGTGTAGAGAATTTGCGTTAAGATTTAGCAAACCCATTAAGTTAGGTATTTGGGATGGTCGTATCAATCATATAAAAAATTTCGTATAGAAATTGTACCGTACTTCAAAATATTTTCTAAATTTTTTAATTAATATATATATATTATATCTTGATCGATCTTCCAATCGAAACATAGGATCTAAAATAGATCACTCAAAATTGGCGCATTCGTCATATAACTACCTAAAAATGGAAACGGGGCTTTTATTAATATTAATTAAATTGGGTTTAAGGAATTTATATAGTGATAATAATTTCTAAAACCCAAAATAATGGTTTAAAAGATTATAAAAAACATTTTAAACTTAATCAATTAGTTTCAACGACCTCTTCTTTATAATATAAAAATAATATAAAATCAAAAATATAACTAAAAAAAAATTCTTTTTATTATTGAGTAAGGGCGATGGGGAAAGTGATAATCCCCATCCGGAAAATGATAAAACATACTAAAATGAAAGGCGAAACCTTGCGCTTGCGTTTACCCTTTTTTCAAACAAAAAAGTACCATTCATTTTTAGAATTCAGTAGACAACAGAATTCTTATCTATATCAGAAACGAAAGAAAAATTTGGCTTCAAATTAAAGTAAAACAAATTCAATTTTATATTCGTTTTAAATTAAAACATTATGAGACTAATTCTTTTTTATTTATTTTATTTTTAATGTATATTGTTTATATTGTAATTTATCTTATATATTAATATTTATTCTTTTACTATACTATTATGATGTTAATATTAATTATAATTGATAAATATTATTTATCATTTTTATAACTTATAAATCTTATAAATAAACTATAAACAAAATTATATTACTTTATTAGTTATTAGAACGATTCAGATTATTTATTTGTTACACAAAAAAAACTTTTAGAACTCCCGGTAGAAAGAGATTTCGCTAACGAAAAAGCTTTCAATGCTGCCCTATATCCCTTCCTTTTCCAAATATTTTTACGAATACGTTTTTTTGAAATAGAGGTGCGCTTTTTTGGAACTGCCATTAAAAAGTTATAATAGGTTTTTCGGTTGGATGTGAAAGACATCTATTGTTCAAAATCAATTGTTCTTTACTATTCTCTATCTATTTTTTCTCTAAATTAGACTCCAAAAAAAAAGGGGGGTTAAAAATCACATAAAATATTAATAAGAACGATAAGGTACACTATGCCAAATAGATTGAAGTTGATAAAATAAAAAAAAATAATACAAAAAAAAAAAAAAAAAAAAAAGAAAGATTGTCCGTTTCGTTTTCTTTCTATTTTCGTCGTGTTACATTTATACATGTAATAAAAAAATCTAAAAGTTTAATAACCCAACCCTTCTCCCGCTTAATTAAAAAAAAAAAAACTTTAATAATTTTTTCTATTATATTAATTAATTAAATATTAATTTAATATTAATTAAATATTAATTTAATTGTTCAAGCTCGAAGAAAGAGTCCACAAAATTTTAATTATCAAATGAGACTAGTAGTTAATCTGTTAAAGGATACAAAATACATAATTTAAAGGCATTTTATTTGCCCCCTTTTTTTTTCCGTAAAATTAAAGTGTTGGATATCATAGCATTTCCTACAAATAGCTTTTATTGTAATGGAAGACAAACAATGAGTTACAAAACAAATTGGTTAATGATTCTAAATAACCTAACCGAATTACAATAAATAGTTTTAGTTATGGGCTTTATGATTCATATCAAATACTGTTTTTGGTATAATTATTTATCCTTGTTCTATAGATATAAAAAAATTATTGTAATACGTAATAATTAAAATGAAAATTAGAATTTTCATTTTTTATCTTCATAAAATTTTATTTAAAAATTTGAATTTAATATTAACAATTCAGTATTAATAAAATTAAATACGTATTTATTTTTCACTAGTGACTTATTTATATCATTTGACCAATTATAACCTCTTGATTTTAAATATTTGAAGTAGTTTGGAAAGATTCAGAATAATTAAGGCTAGAAAATTCTATTTAAGTTTTATTTTATATATCTTAATTTTTTTTATTAACCGACCCCTTTCAAAAGAAAAGAAATAAGAACCGGTGACTCAGAAACAATTAATTAAGATAATTTTTTTTTTTTTATTTTTTTATGGAATATACATATCAATATTCATGGATTATACCTTTCATTCCACTTCCAGTTCCTATCTTAATTGGAACAGGACTTCTACTTTTTCCAACGGCAACAAAAAATCTTCGCCGTATGTGGGCTTTTCCTAGTGTTTTATTATTAAGTATAGTTATGGTTTTTTCAGCCCTTTTTTCTATTCAGCAAATAAATAATAATTCTGTCTATCAATATGTATGGTCTTGGACCATCAATAATGATTTTTCTTTAGAATTTGGCTGCTTGGTTGATCCACTTACTTCTATTATGTCGATATTAATCACTACTGTTGGAATTATGGTTCTTATTTATAGTGACAATTATATGTCTCATGATCAGGGATATTTGAGATTTTTTGCTTATATGAGTTTTTCCAATACTTCAATGTTGGGATTAGTTACTAGTTCTAATTTGATACAAATTTATATTTTTTGGGAATTAGTTGGAGTGTGTTCTTATCTATTAATAGGTTTTTGGTTCACACGACCCAGTGCCGCGAATGCTTGTCAAAAAGCGTTTGTAACTAATCGTGTCGGGGATTTTGGTTTATTATTAGGAATTTTGGGTTTTTATTGGATAACAGGTAGTTTCGAATTTCGGGATTTGTTTGAAATATTCAATAACTTGGTTTCTAATAATGAAGTTAATTTTTTATTTGTTACTTTATGCGCCTCCCTATTATTTGCCGGCGCTGTTGCTAAATCCGCCCAATTTCCACTTCATGTATGGTTACCTGATGCCATGGAAGGGCCTACCCCCATTTCGGCTCTTATACATGCCGCTACTATGGTAGCAGCAGGAATTTTTCTTGTAGCTCGGCTTCTTCCTCTTTTCATAGTTATACCTTACATTCTAAATCTAATAGCTTTGATAGGTATAATAACATTATTTTTAGGAGCCACTTTAGCTCTTGCTCAAAAAGATATTAAGAAAAGCTTAGCTTATTCTACAATGTCTCAATTGGGTTATATGATGTTAGCTCTAGGTATGGGGTCTTATCGAGCTGCTTTATTTCATTTGATTACTCATGCTTATTCGAAGGCATTGTTGTTCTTAGGATCTGGATCAATTATTCATGCGATGGAAGCTATTGTTGGATATTCTCCAGATAAAAGTCAGAATATGGTTCTTATGGGCGGTTTAAGAAAACATGTACCAATTACAAAAACTGCTTTTTTATTGGGTACACTTTCTCTTTCTGGTATTCCACCCCTTGCTTGTTTTTGGTCCAAAGATGAAATTCTTAATGATAGTTGGTTGTATTCACCTATTTTTGCAATAATAGCTTGGTCCACAGCAGGATTAACTGCATTTTATATGTTTCGGATCTATTTACTTGCTTTTGAAGGACATTTAAACGTTTATTTTCAAACTTACAGTGGCAAAAAAAGCAGTTCGTTCTATTCAATGTCTCTATGGGGTAAAGATAAAGAAGGACCCGAAATTATTAAAAAAAATTTGCGTTTATTATATTTATTAACGACGAAAAACAATGAAAAAACTTCTTTTTTAAACACATATCGAATTAATAGTAATGAAAATAGTAATGAAAATGTAAGAAGCACGGTGCAGCCTTTTATTAGTATTACTCGTTT